CTTGATTGGCTCTTCCCAGAGGAACGATATATTTTATTTGATTGATGGATCCAATATTATAATGAATTAAAAAAGAGAGTTAATGAATTAAAAAAGAGAGTGTTCTTATTCGAACCGCCTTGTGATCTTCAACCAATTATGTGCTTCAATATAATTACCTGGAGTAAGCGCTATAGCTTGTTTCCAATATTCAGCAGCTTGATCGGACCAAGCCTCCGCAATTTCAGAATCTCCCTGTCGAATGGCCTGTTCTCCCCGGCCGGAATAGGTGGGTCAATTCCTTCCCTTAGAACCGTACTTGAGAGTTTCCTACCTCATACGGCTCAGCAATCAATTCTTTTGGTGTCCCATCTTAATCTACCATATCTAACTGAATAAGATTTCTCGTAAATCTATCCCATTTTTTTTTTTCTCGGGTTAACCAGAAGAGGTTAATTACATGAGTTTCAAACTCTAATTTTGATCAATAATCAGTTTTATCTTTTCTCCCACCTTCAGAAGAACATAGGTATCTACCCCTATCGTTAGAATTTTCTGAAAGGTAACTATCTCGGTTTCATATAGAAATTCATATAGAATCTTTGAAAAGGACTTTCCTCCAGAAGAAAGAAAGGACTTACTATCTTTGGGATCTGATGCTACACCGCTGCTCAATACCTTAGTAGATCGACTCTATTACATAAGTTGATTCCTAACTTTTATCTCATATCATGACATAAGTAAGCAGTTCTTATTGTATCGGCTCCCAAACCTCGCTAATTGATCTTTACGGTGCTTCCTCCATCAATTAGATTCTTTATCCATAGAATCTAGTATATAGGCCATACCTATTTCTTCATATTTCGGCTCGTATGAAGTCTCTTTCTTTGCTACAGCTGATAAAAATCGTTGCTTTGGACGATGCATATGTAGAAAGCCTATTTTGTTTCTAGTATTTACTAGAAGATTTGATCTTTCTTTCCTTCTTTCTATAGTGGAGATAGTCGCACGTAATGACAGATCACAGCCATATTATTAAAAGCTTGTGGTAAGAATGGGTTTCGTTCGAGTGCCCGGAAATAATATTCCAAAGCCTTCGTATGTTCTCCGTTGCTTGTGTGGATAAGGCCTATGTTATAGAGTATATAACTTCGATCATAGGGATCAATTTCTGGTCGCGTAGCTTCATAATAATTTTGTAAAGCTTCCGCATAATTTCCTTCGGATTGAGCCGACATCCGTTACGGTCGTTCATTCTATTCAAAGAATCTCCGTTCCAGAACCGTACGTGAGATTTTCATCTCATACGGCTCCTCCCTTCTGTGCATAGTAATAAGGGAAATAATCCATGGAATCAAAAAAGATTGAAATATTTTTATTATGAACTGACAGGGGCTGGTGTTTTTACAAGAAATCTCTAGCCATCCTTCCTGCAAGAGGTCTGTCTTTTCTTAACACCAAGCGTATTGGTGCTAGATAGAAATGGTAACTCCAACAATTTCTTTGTCCTCAACGCCCTCTATTTCCAGGAATTAGTCACTTCAACGATCTTCGATGGTTATACGGGTATCCAAAGTACGAACGAGATGGATGTTTGTTGTCCCAACCATTCTTGTTAGCCCCGATCCCGATAAGGAAAAGGAGTAATTTATAACAAAGTTTTCGTGTTGTTGATTCCTAGGTGTAGTGCTTCTTCCCCTATGCGGCCTATTGGTACTAGTGAAGTAGTATTGACCTGCAATACAGAACCTATAGGTTAACCTTTCGCTCAATACTAGAATCGACAATTGAAGCATCTGAGGCTGCATCAATCGGGGATACACGACAGAAGGAATTGTTCTATCTCCAAACTAACTTCACCTTCATCAAGCGTAGGTTTATTTCAAGAATCTTTTTTTTGTATCCCGAATCATGTCTCTTTCTCATAAGACTGAGGGCGGTAAATAAATACAAAAAAAAAGAATCAAATCGCACCATCTCTGTAATAGGTAAATGCCTCCTTTTCTCCTGAAGTTGTCGGAATTATTCGTAATAAGATATTGGCTACAATTGAAGAGGTCTTATCAATAAAATTTCCATTTATCCGAGATCTAGGCATAGTTAACAGTCCATTCGATAATTCTTCTCATTCCCCCTCGAGGGAAAATGATCCCACAAACAAAGGAATTGTACAGTACGAAATCACATAAAAACAAACAGACTCATTCTAAAAAAAAAAGGATGTGGACCTTCCACTCAAATTGTCCCTTTTGGACAGGGATAGATAGGAAATATTTGAATCCGATTGGATTTCATTCAAATTGAGTAGTATACCAATTATTACTATTTTATCTAAGTTGAGGAATCAAGGAATTTTTCCTACGGATTCTGAGAACTCGAGAAGTTTTTTTTTATCCCTCGAGCCTACGGAAGATCTTTCTTTGACGAAAAGTTTTCTATTTCGAATTTCATTGATCGGTCGTACCTGTATTGCAATAATATGAATGACTCGCTATTCACTCGGTTTCTGGGTCATAATCATAAGATTATGTAGGAGAGATGGCCGAGTGGTTCAAGGCGTAGCATTGGAACTGCTATGTAGACTTTTGTTTACCGAGGGTTCGAATCCCTCTCTTTCCGTACCTTCACCTAATTCACCAACGTTACCAACCGCAATGTATCAAATAACAATTGATACCATTATTCCAACAGTAAGACCCTTATTTGATAGAGATTCTTCCTAATTACTGTGGTATGGAAAATACCGGAAAGAGTGGAAAAGAATGAAAATCTCACTGCGGATCCATTTGTGATACGTGAGTGGGAGAAAAATCCGGATCAAACCCCTTATTTACTTGACTTTGGCGAAAAAGGGGGGGCAAAATTGTCCGAAGCTTTGTTATTTTAGTTAGGTTCAAGTCTGACGAGAATAATATTCTACGACTAGCAACTCATTGATTTTCAAACCGATCCATTTACTATCTATTATTTGATTTACTAATCCTTTATATTGGGATGAGTGAAAAGTCAAATGTTTTGCCAATTCCTCGTGGGGGGATGAATCAATATAATTTTGAATCAAAGCTCTGGATCTTTGTTCATCTCTCGTAGTAATAATATCTCGGGGTTTGCAGCGATAACTTGGGATATCTACTATACGACCATTAACTAAAATATGTCTATGGTTAACTAATTGCCTGGCTCCAGGAATGGTCGAAGCCATACCCAATCGAAAAAGGATGTTATCCAAACGCATCTCAAGTAGTTGTAGTAAAACCTGCCCTGTTGACCCTTTGGCTTTTCCAGCTATACGAACATATCTAAGCAATTGTCGCTCTGTCAGACCATAATGAAAACGCAATTTTTGTTTTTCTTCTAGACGAATACGATATTGAGATCTTTTCCCGGAACGCGATTGGTTTCTAAGATCACTTCCCGGTCTAGGTCTTTTACTAGTTAGTCCCGGTAAAGCTCCCAGACGGCGTATTTTTTTGAAACGAGGCCCTCGGTAACGAGACATAAAGACTCCCCCCCTTTTTTTTATTTATTTTATTGAAATTTCATTTTACAGAATAAACCTAAGTCAGACTGAACTAAACGATAAACGAAGATAAATCTACTGAAGTACTACAAAGAAGAATGATGAATTGTATCAATATCCGGATTATTTTGTATATATAGGAAGTTAAGGATCCTTTTCTTGATTTGTTCTGTAGAGATTTCACTGCTCCAATCAGTTTTTTATTCATAGTTGTAAGTTCCCACGACATAATAGATCGGTGACCCGACATTTGTAAAAGAAAAAAGGGAGGAGTCTTTTCAATATTCCTTGATCTCAAGGAGACATTATCAATCATGGAAAAAATCGGACAAATAGAGAAAAGCCGGCTATCGGAATCGAACCGATGACCATCGCATTACAAATGCGATGCTCTAACCTCTGAGCTAAGCGGGCTCACATAACAGAAATAGTGCATAGGAATTCGGTAAACTACCGGAATCTTAACTATTAATAATTAATATTAATAGAATGAAGAATCGAATTCTATTCCATTAAAAATGATTAATTAATATCATAAGAATATTCTTATATATTATAATATAACTATAACTATATAGAATTTTTATTGAAAATTCGAGTGATTTATATTATCATTCTATTAATTCTTATTATATTTTCTATTATTATTAGATTAGAAATTTTATTATTAGAAATTTCTATTTATTTGATTTCGAATTTTTTTTCTTTAAATGCAAAATATTACATTTGAAATAATTATATATAACTATATCCATATTAGTTATAGCAGATTCTATTAATTCTAAATTCTATTAGATTAGAGCGGATCGGTCCTAAGGAAAGGATAAGATAAGAATGCAATTCAGATCATAATGAGACATTCCTCTGGTTTCATTCGGAAAGGGAGGAGATAGGACGAAAAAAAAAAAGAAGAATGAATATCGACCGTTCCAGTATTCCCAATCGCGCGGGAAAAATGAGAGGGAGAGAGACATGTATATATGGGATATATCCATCCATATTGAATTGCAGATACATCAATGATAGAATCATTTCCGATTGGACCAAATACTGGCCCACCGATAGAGATGAAAGAAGATGGGTAAGAAATAGGAGCAGACACTTTTTCGATATAGGAATCAGTATCTAATGAATTCAAGGGTTCCAACATAAGAGGGGGGGATCACAATGAGATCTCGGCCTCATAAGGGGGATATGGCGAAATTGGTAGACGCTACGGACTTGATTGGATTGAGCCTTGGTATGGAAACCTACTAAGTGGTAACTTCCAAATTCAGAGAAACCCTGGAATTAAAAATGGGCAATCCTGAGCCAAATCCTGTGTTCAGAAAACAAGGGTTCAGAAAGCGAGAATCAAAAAAGGATAGGTGCAGAGACTCAATGGAAGCTGTTCTAACAAATGGAGTTGACTGCATTGGTAGAGGAATCGAATCCTTCTATCGAAACTACAGAAAAGATGACCCTGTATACGTACGTATACATACTGAAATATCAAATAATT